AGTGTTAAGCCTGAAATTAAAGGGCTATCTTGATGTGATAGAAATTGTATAAATATACTAACACTTACACTTAATAGAGTTAAACTACTACCTTAAACATCAAAAATTTATGTGCATCATACACCTAAATGTATATAAAAGATAAGCTAATAAAGCTATTGGGTTCATACCCCACATATGAAAGTAAAATCCTTCTCTTTTAAATTAATAAAGCTCCCATAAAAATACTATTCATTATCCTAATAAGACAGGGGACTCTAATTTCCGTAACATCAAATAATTGATTAGGAATTTGGATAGGTTTAGAAATTAACCTATTAAGTTTTATCCCATTAATTACATATAATAAAGGCTCAAACATAAATTCCAGAGGAATTAAATACTTTATTGTCCAGTCAATTGCCTCAATTACTATGCTAACCTCCATTACTAGACTAATAATTTATGATCACCCCTATGTAACATTTATCACATCATTAACAGCTATTAGAATCTTAATAAAAATAGGGGCGGCTCCCTTACACTTCTGATTCCCAGAAATTATAGAAAACTTGGAGTGAAATAACTGTATTATTATAATAACATGACAAAAAATTGCACCTATGCTAATCTTATCATACCTAGAAATCACGCAAAAATTAGTTGAACTGTTTATTATTTCATCAGCACTAATTGGAGCCATTATAGGATTAAATCAAATTTCTTTACGTCTAATTATATCATATTCCTCTATCAGACATATGGGATGAATAATAGCAGCTTTATTCTCAAACTCTACTATTTGAATAATTTACTTCCTCACTTACACCCTAATAACAACCTTGATTTCAATTTCATTTAAATCAAATAATATTTTTATGATCAATGAAATTTACCTAAATAAAAACTTTAATAAAATAAATAAATTTAACTTAGCATTATCCTTTTTAAGACTAGGGGGAATGCCGCCCCTACTTGGATTCTTACCCAAATGAATTTTAATCGAACAACTAATAATTAATTCCCAATACCTCATTAATTTTACACTCATTATTTCATCCGTCATCACTCTTTATTTTTATATAAAAATATTTATATCAGCGGGTTTAATTAGTTCACAAGAAAATTCATGACACTTAAATAACATATTAAATAAACCCTTAGACAATTTGGCATCTTATTTAAACCTCCTCTCAACCCTAGGAATTATTCTATCCAGAGTCTTATTCTTATAAGGACTTAAGTTAAATAAACTAATAACCTTCAAAGTTATAAATAAAATAATAATTTTAGGCCTTAGTGAATTACACACCTTTAAACTTGCAATCTAACATCATTATTGAATACAAGACCTAAATAGGGGGAAAAATAACCCTTAAATTGATTTACAATCAATCACTTATATATCAGCCACCTAATCACAAAATGAATATTTTCTACTAACCATAAGGATATTGGAACCCTATACTTCATTTTTGGCACATGGGCAGGAATTATTGGGACATCATTAAGACTAATCATCCGTATAGAATTAAGAGCCCCTGGTCAACTAATCAATGATAATCAAATTTATAATGTTATCATTACAGCCCATGCCTTTATCATAATCTTCTTTATAGTAATACCTATTATAATCGGAGGATTCGGTAATTGATTAGTACCTTTAATAATTGGAGCACCAGATATAGCATTCCCACGTATAAATAACATAAGATTCTGGTTGTTACCTCCTTCATTATCCCTTTTATTGGCTAGAAGAATCGTAGACTCTGGTGTAGGAACAGGGTGAACAGTCTACCCACCTCTGGCCGGCCCTATTGCTCATAGAGGGTCTGCAGTAGATTTAGCTATCTTTTCTTTACATCTAGCAGGGGCAAGATCAATTTTAGGAGCAATTAACTTTATTACAACCATTATAAATATAAAAACCCCGGAAATATCTATAGAACAATTACCCCTATTTGTATGATCAATCATAATTACTGCCATCCTTTTACTCCTATCCCTACCTGTATTAGCAGGAGCCATTACTATGTTATTAACTGACCGAAATTTAAATACCACATTTTTTGACCCTACGGGAGGGGGGGACCCTGTTTTATATCAGCACTTATTTTGATTTTTTGGTCACCCAGAAGTTTATATCCTAATCCTTCCCGGATTCGGAATAATTTCCCATATTATTAATCAAGAAAGAGGAAAAAATGAATCTTTCGGGACCCTAGGTATAATTTACGCTATATTATCTATCGGACTAATAGGATTTATTGTATGAGCTCATCATATATTCACTGTAGGAATAGATGTAGATACCCGGGCCTATTTTACTTCAGCAACTATAATCATTGCTGTACCTACAGGTATCAAAGTATTTAGATGATTAGCCACTATACATGGAACCAAATTTAAAATAACCCCCCAACTACTTTGAGCTATAGGGTTTATCTTCCTCTTTACAATTGGAGGATTGACGGGCCTTATTCTAGCTAATTCATCTATTGATATTATCCTACATGACACCTATTATGTAGTTGCACACTTCCATTATGTCTTATCTATAGGGGCAGTATTTGCTATTATAGGGGGGATTATCCTATGATACCCATTAATTACAGGATTAATGCTAAACCCTAAATTATTAAAAATCCAATTCTTTACAATATTCATAGGAGTTAATTTAACATTCTTCCCCCAACACTTTTTAGGTTTAGCTGGAATACCCCGACGATACTCGGATTACCCAGACTGTTACACATCATGAAATATTATTTCCAGTGTCGGATCCTCAATTTCCTCTATTAGAGTAATCATATTAATTGTTATCATATGAGAAAGCATAATTAATAAAAATCACCTCTTATTCAACTCGACAAATAGATCATCATCTGAATGACTACAAAATTATCCCCCATCAGAGCATAGATTCTCAGAATTACCTATCCTAAGCAACTTCTAATATGGCAGAATATTGCATTGAATTTAAGCTTCAAACATAAAGTAAACTTTTATTAGAAATGGCCACTTGAAATAACTTAAGCCTGCAAGACTCCATCTCACCCTTAATAGAACAATTAATATTCTTCCACGACCATGCCATATCTATTATTATAATAATCACCTTAATAGTAAGATTTTTTATAATTAGAATTTTAATAAATCTAATATCCTTTCGTTACATATTAAATGATCACTTCATTGAAACCATTTGAACCATAATACCAGCCATAGTCTTAATTCTTATTGCTATCCCATCCCTACATTTACTTTACATAATGGATGACTCCAATGAATCTACAATTACTGTCAAAACCATCGGACGACAATGATACTGATCATATGAATACTCAGATTTTCAGAAAATCGAATTTGACTCTTTTATAATTAACGAAAATAATCTATCGTCATTCCGCTTATTAGACGTAGACAACCGGGCCGTTATACCTATTTATACTAACATTCGTATTTTAACATCAGCATCTGATGTTCTCCACTCATGAACTATCCCAAGACTTGGTATTAAAATTGATGCTACTCCTGGGCGACTAAACCAAAGAATCTTTTTTATCAAACGACCAGGTTTAATATTTGGGCAATGTTCAGAAATCTGTGGAATAAATCATAGATTTATGCCTATTGCAATTGAAGCTATTAACACCAAATCCTTCATTAAATGAATTATAAACCAAATCTAAGGACTTAGTTAAATCATAACATTAAAATGTCAATTTAAAATTACCTGGAAGGTAATCCTTGCATTAGATGGCTGAACAATAGCAATGGTCTCTTAAACCATATTATAGTAAATTTTACTTCTAATGAATGCCCCAAATAAGAAACCTCTCATGACTGCCTTTATTACTATTTTTCTCCTCCTCTATATATATTATTATATCTATATTATTTACTAATACAATAATTAAAAAATCTAATTACAAAAAATTTAAATCTAAAAACAAAAACTGACAATGATAACTAATCTATTCTCAAGATTTGACCCATCTACAAGATCATCAACCGCAGCTAATTGGTTAAGAACCATAATTTTCATCATTATTTTACCGACTTCATATTGATTAATAAATTCACGCTGCCAAATATTAAAAAATTCTATTTTAATTAAACTAAACTCAGAATTCTCTGTTATTATAAATAATATTAATAAAAGAAGAACAATTGTATTTATTAGTATCTTTACCCTAATACTAATCAATAATTTTATAGGACTATTTCCATACATTTTTACTAGAACCAGCCATATAGTTATAACTCTCTCCATCGCACTTCCCACATGACTAAGATTTAACCTTTACGGCTGAATTAATAAAACAAACCATATATTTGAGCATTTGGTCCCCTTAGGAACCCCAGGTATCCTAATACCATTTATGGTTTGTATTGAATCAATCAGTAACATAATCCGCCCAGGAACCTTAGCAATTCGACTTGCAGCTAATATAATTGCCGGTCATCTTCTATTAACTCTATTGGGAAATATAGGGAGAAAAATCCATGAACTTTTATTAATCCCTATACTTTCTATCCAAACACTTTTATTTATTTTAGAAATAGCTGTATCAATCATTCAAGCTTATGTGTTCTCTATCTTAACTACACTTTATTCAAGAGAAATTAACTAATGTTAACATCTAACTCAAACCACCCGTTCCATATTGTAGATTACAGACCATGGCCCCTGACAGGAGCTGTAGGAGCAATAGTATTAACCACAGGTCTAGCCAAATGATTTCACACATTCAATATCACACTTATAATTCTAGGAACTATAATTATTTTACTAACTATAATCCAATGATGACGGGATGTCACCCGAGAAGGCACCTTTCAAGGATTACATACCATTAATGTGACTACAGGATTACGGGGGGGGGTAATTTTATTTATTACATCAGAAATCTTATTTTTCGCATCATTTTTTTGAGCTTTTTTTAATAGAAGCCTAGCAGTAAATATTGAACTAGGAACAATATGACCTCCAATAGGACTTGAACCATTTAACCCATTAAACATTCCCCTCCTTAATACAATTATTTTATTATCCTCAGGGGTTTCAGTTACCTGAGCCCATCATTCTATTTTAAATAACAATTGAAGCCAGGCCAACCAAAGATTAATTATTACTATTATGTTAGGAATTTACTTTACTATTCTCCAAGCATACGAGTACATTGAAGCACAATTTTCCATTGCTGACTCAGTTTACGGGTCTACATTTTTTGTTTCTACAGGATTCCATGGAATCCATGTAATTATTGGGACTACATTCTTATTAACTTGCCTTGCACGACAATGAAATAATCATTTTTCATCTAAACATCACTTAGGATTTGAAGCTGCAGCATGATACTGACACTTTGTAGATGTAGTATGATTATTTTTATACATTTCCATTTATTGATGGGGAAACTAATTTTCTTAGTATATAAGTACATTTGACTTCCAATTAAAAAGTTTGTTCAACAAAGAAAATAATCTACTTATTAATAATTACAATGATAATATCAATTCTATTGCCGATTATTATAATAACAGCATCAAAATTAATCTCAAAAAAAACAATTTATGACCGAGAGAAATTATCCCCATTTGAATGCGGTTTCAACCCCCAGACCCATTCCCGCCTCCCCTTCTCCATTCAATTTTTCTTAATTAGTATACTATTCTTAGTTTTTGATATTGAAATCGCCTTAATACTGCCAATAATCCCTATTATACAATCATCAATGGTAAAATACTGATGGCTATCTTCATCCGTATTCATCCTTATCCTACTTATAGGACTTTATTATGAATGAAATCAAGGCATACTAAAATGAGCATCCTAGGGTTATAGTTAAATATAACATTTGACTTGCAATCAAAAAGTATTGATTAATCAATTTACCTTTAATAAGAAGCTAAAAGCAATCAGTTTCGACCTGAAGACAGGTAAATTACCCTTATTAATTGAAGCCAAAAAGAGGCATATTAATGTTAATAATACCAATGAGATATCCTCCAATTAAAGAAACTCATTGATTATACTAAAGCCGCTAACTTTAAGTAATAGCGGTTAAAATCCGTTAAAGTTTCTATTTAAGTAGTTTAAATAAAACATTACATTTTCATTGTAAAGACAACTAATAGTTCTTAAATATTTAAGAAATTAAAAATTTTCCTTTGTATCTTCAGCACAATATTCATTGAACTACTTAAATATAAAATAAATATACCAATTAAAATAATTAAAACTATAGACATAAACATAATTGTGTAAGTCTTAAAATTATAATCAAACAAATAAAGATAATGAAAAATATAATACTTTATAAAATCATAAATACCCTGAGACCCATACAGCTCTAACCATCCATAATCTAATAACTTTAAATATAAATAACCAGAAAATAATGTAGGATAACTAAAAACCTTACTACTAATAACAGGAATATACCATATAGAGCCTAAAAAAAATACTAAACTATTTAAATTTAAAACCAAAAAATTTATAATACTCAATAGATAACCTAAATATAACCCCCCTATTATTACAACTATAGTAAGTAATTTTAATCTCAAAGGCAAATAAACACATCTAGGAACAGGAAAAAGTAATCATCTCAATAATGAACCCCCTAAAATAACTAAAATCAATAAATAAATCATACCCTTGTATATATCCCCCCCACAATTATTAAAATCACGCAACACTCTAAAATTAAAATCACTTACTAAAGAATAATAGAATAATCGAACTGAATACATGATTGTTAATCCTGTTGAAACAAAAAACATTAAATAGATTAAAAAATTCATTACTCTTATAGAACACATTTCTAAAATTAAATCCTTTGAGTAAAATCCCGATAAAAAAGGAAAACCACATAAACCTAAATTTGATACATGAAAACAAATAGATCTATAAGGCATTGATATAGTAAAAGACCCTATAAATCGAATATCTTGCTGATCAAGCAACCCGTGAATGTAACATCCAGCACACAAAAAAAGAAGAGACTTAAATAAAGCATGAGTTAAAAGATGAAAAAATCTAAGCACGGGAAACCCTATTGCTAAAATTCTCATTATTAGACCTAACTGTCTTAAAGTAGATAAAGCAATAACTTTTTTCAAATCAAACTCAAAATTAGCCACTAAGCCTGCCATAAGCATAGTCAAACAGCCAATAAATAATATAAAAAAACTAGCACCACTATTAACAATTATAGGATTAAAACGAATTATTAAATATACGCCCGCAGTTACCAAAGTCGAAGAATGAACTAAAGCTGATACAGGAGTAGGTGCTGCTATAGCTGCGGGGAGCCAGGCAGAAAATGGAAGCTGAGCACTTTTAGTTATAGCGGCACCTATAATTAAATAACAAATAATAGAATAATCAAAAGAACTAAAAAAGTAATCATAATAATAAACATAATTCCAACTTCCAAAATTTAACATTCAAGAAATAGAAATAAGAATTAATACATCACCTACTCGATTACTTAAAGCTGTCAATATACCAGCATTAAAACTCTTTACATTCTGATAATAAATAACTAAACAGTAAGAAACTAAGCCCAAACCATCTCAACCCAGTAAAATTCTAATTATATTAGGGCTAACAATTAAAAAAATTATGGATAATACAAATAAACCCACCAACATAACAAAACGAATTTTAAAAGGATCTTCACCCATATATATATTTCTATAAAATAATACTATTGAAGAAATAAACAAAACCAATCTTATAAAAATAACTGACATTCAATCAAAAATTAACCCTATCACAATTGAAGAAGAATTTAAAGAATAAACTTCCCATTCTAATATATAAGACAAATCAAATAATAATAAATACAAACTCAAAATAAAAAAAAATAAACTAAATATCATAAAAGTCATAGAAACTGTATAAAAAATTCTCATCATAGGCTCAAAACACAAATGTATCATTAATTCCACAAATTAATATTTTAATTAAACTATTTAAGCTAAATAAAATAATCACAACAAAAAAATAAAACATTTAAAGGAAATCAGTGAAGAAAAACTAAATGAAATTCAGATATATAACACGAACACAATCTATACAAGCCAGAATGTCTAACCCCGTGTTGACTATATCTATACAAATACAATCTATAAGCACAGCTCAAAAAAGATAATATAAACAAAATCAATGTCAAATTATAAGAATATCTAATTAAACCATTCAATAATCTAATTTCACCAAGCAAATTAAGACTGGGGGGAGCAGATATATTTCTTCTACTCAGCAAAAACCACCATAATCTCATTCTAGGTATATACAAAATCAACCCTTTATTAAGCATGAATAAGCGTCTACCTAAACGTTCATATGCAATTCTTGATAAACAAAATAAACCTGAAGAACATAGGCCATGACCCACTATCAAAAAAACCGAACCATAATAGCCCCATAAATTTATAGTAAAAAGACCCGAAATCACCAATCTCATATGAGCTACTGAAGAATAAGCAATTAATATTTTCAAATCAACTTGACGTATACAGATCAAACTCACTAAAAATCCTCCATATAAAGAAAAAATAATTAAATAAAAATTTAAACTTAAAGAATAAAAACTAATTAACTTTATAATACGAATAATACCATAACCCCCCAATTTTAACAGCACCCCTGCTAAAATTATTGAACCCCCAATAGGAGCTTCTACATGAGCCTTAGGCAACCATAAATGAAATATATACATAGGCAACTTAACCAAAAAAGCTAAAATTATAGAAATATATATATATATACTATCACATCAATCTCTAAGAAAAAGTATACTCAGTCTTCCACAGAAATCCTCTAATCACAATAAATTTAATAATAAAGGTAAAGAAGCCAGTAAAGTATAAAAAATTATATAAACCCCAGCTCTCACCCGCTCAGGCTGATAACCCCACCCTAAAATCAATATTAAAGTTGGAATCAATCTAAACTCAAAAAACAAATAAAAACTAAATAATCTCAAACTACAAAAAGTGCAATATAAAGAAAACATTAGTATCAAAATAATAAATAAATAAAATTCAGAAAAATATGAAGTAAACTTAATCTTTAATCTTGATATCACCATTAAGGAACAAATTCATAATCTTAATATAACTATTAACCAAGATAAAAAATCTAATCCTATCCCCATGCCCAAATTTATATATATAAATCCAAAACTACCAGATATAATTAATATAACAAAATACAAAATTAACCATCCAAAAAACAACCATCATAAATTAAAAAAACTTAAAGGGATTATAAATAATATAGATAATATAAATTTTAACATAAAAATAAATAAGATCTAAATACATAATCTCTACCGCTACTTCGAATTATTCTAACTAAAATAGCTAAACCTAAAGCACCCTCACATACAGAAAAAATTAAATAAATTAATAAAAAAATACATGAATAACCATATATGATAAAATAAATATAAACTAAAAAAAATAAACTCAGTACTATATATTCTAATCTTAGTAAAATTAACAATATATGCTTACGAACAGAACAAAAAACGTAAAACCCTGACATAAAAATTACAAAAAAATAAATAATAAAAATAAGTTTTAATAGTTTAAATAAAACATTGATCTTGTAAATCAAAATTGAAATAATTCTTAAAACTTCAGAGGAAAGAAACACATCCATCTTTAAAACCCAAATTTAATATTTTATCTAAACTACCCTCTGGTTGAAACTTATACTAATAGCCTCCACCGCCTTAAACTTAATATTTATAAATACTAAACAACCCATACTCCTAATTACTATTATTCTTATACAAACTACAATATCTACATTCATAATAAGTAATTTTACTAAATCGTCATGATTTAATTACATCCTAATAATCACCTTTATTGGAGGTATAATAGTATTATTTATCTATATTACAAGAATTACCCCCAATGAAAAAAACTTTAATTACATAAAAATAATACCCATCTTAATCTGCACTTCTAGAACAATCATAATCTTAAACTATAAAAAAAAATACCTGTCCACAGAAACCTCACTCAACCAATCTAACCTTATAAATAACGACCAATTAAATATAAATATAATATTTAGATATCCGTTATATTCAATCTCGATAATAATAATAATCTATCTATTCATTGCCCTAATTGTAATTAATAAAATTTCAAATATTGAAAAGGGGCCCCTACGAATAAACATTCACTAATGAATAAACCTTTACGAAAAACTCACCCATTAACTAAAATAATCAACCACTCACTAATCGACTTACCTGCACCCTTAAATATTTCACTTTGATGAAATATAGGCTCCTTATTAGGTATATGCCTAATTATACAAATCTTAACAGGACTATTCCTAGCCATACACTATACAGCAGATATTAACATAGCATTTAAAAGAACTATTCACATTTGCCGTGATGTAAATAATGGATGATTAATACGTACATTACACATAAATGGTGCATCTATAATATTTATTTGTATTTACCTTCACGTAGGCCGAGGATTATACTATGAATCCCATTATTTAAAAGAAACCTGAATAATCGGATCAATAATCATATTTTTAACTATAGCTACAGCCTTTATTGGATACGTGTTACCTTGGGGGCAAATATCATTTTGAGGTGCCACCGTTATTACAAACCTGCTGTCAGCTATCCCATATATTGGAAACATAATCGTTCAATGAATTTGAGGAGGATTTGCAGTAGACAACCCAACCCTATCGCGATTCTTCTCTATTCACTTCATCTTACCATTTATTATTTTAATGTTTACAATCATCCATCTAATCTTCCTTCATCAAACAGGGTCAAATAACCCCTTAGGAATTAAAAGAAATCAAGAAAAAATCCCATTCCACCCCTTTTTCTCATTTAAGGACTCAATTACTATGTTATTAATGATATTAACTTTAAGTCTAATTTCAACCCAAACACCTTATATTTTAGGAGACCCTGATAACTTTATCCCAGCTAACCCCTTAGTTACACCCCCTCATATTCAGCCAGAATGATACTTCTTATTTGCATACGCAATCCTTCGTTCAATCCCTAATAAGTTAGGGGGAGTAATCGCTTTAATCATATCAATCGCCATCTTAATGGTTTTACCATTTTACAAAAAATCTTCATTTCAAGGTAACCAATTCTACCCCTTAAATCAAATAATATTTTGAATCATAGCCACCTCCGTTATTATATTAACATGAATTGGAAAACAACCCGTAGAAAATCCTTATGTTTTATCTGGTCAAATCTTGACTGTAATCTACTTTAGTTATTTTATCCTAAATTCATGAACATCAGCATTATGAAATAAATTAATTAAATAATTAATAAGCTAATTAAGCGTATGTTTTGAAAACATAAGTTAGAAGCTTGAATCTTCTATTAATTTAGAAAAACTAAATTAAATTTAATTATTAGCTTAATTAGCTAACTAATATAACCCAAAATAATTTAATCTAACATAATAATCAAATACCAAAAAAAATTTTTATACAAAATAACCATGCACAATATAACATATAAAATATTTATTTCTATATAAATTTACTATAAAATTAGATTAAATAACATATAAATTGAAATTTAAACTATAAGAATTGATATTAAACCATATAAATTAATAATACTACACCCCCCCCCCAAAGAATAACTAAAATTTAAACAAATAATAACCATATAAACCCCGAACAATTTATAGAACCTAATTTTAACTAATTACCTAATTATTTCTAATTTTATTGAAACAAATAAATAAGGCAAATTAAATTTCTTCGCCTATAAAGTAAATTAACTTTAACTCATATATATAAGCATTAACTTTAACCCCATATAAAACATTATATAATTCAAAGAAACAGGTAAAAATGCCCTTCAAGCCAAATACATTAACTTATCATACCGAAAACGCGGAAGAGTACCACGAACCCATAAAAAAGAAAAAGATATGAATACCAATTCAAAAAAAAAAAATAAAGAGCTAGTTAAACCTCCCAAAAAAAACAATCTAATCAAAAAACTTATAAAAATAATTATAGAATATTCAGACAAAAAAATAAGGGCAAACCCTACACCTCCGTACTCTACATTAAACCCTGAAACTAACTCTGATTCACCCTCAGCAAAATCAAATGGTGTTCGGTTAGTCTCTGCTAAACACGAACCATAAAAACAAAGAAATAATGGAAAACTCATTATAATAAATCAAACCCCTTGATATAAAATAAACCCTATTAAATTATAAGTACCAACAAAAAAAAATAAGGACAATATAATAATAGAAAAACTTACCTCATAAGAAACTGTTTGAGCCACTGCCCGTAAAGCCCCCAGCAAGGCATAATTAGAATTCGAAGATCACCCAGAAATTATTAAACCAAAAACCCCTAATCTCATAATAGTTAACAAAAATAACAACCCTAAAGACAAAGAACAAAAAAAAGTCATACAAGGAAATGATACTCAAAGAAATAATGACAAAAACAAACTAAATAAAGGAGATAAATTATATATAAAGAAATTAGAAACATATGGTCTAAAACCCTGTTTACTAAATAATTTAATCGCATCACCAAAAGGCTGGAGAATACCTGAATATCCAACCCTATTAGGCCCCTTACGAAGCTGAATATAACCTAATACCCTTCGCTCCATTAAAGTTAAAAAAGCAACACTTAATAAAACTATCAAAATAACAAAAATAAAATTAAATCTATATATATATAAATCATTTAAATAAATTACTGTCTGTATATTTATACATTTATAGAACCTAAATCTATCACATTAAAGTCTGCCAAGACAGTTAATATTAATCAAATAAAATAAAATAATTAAAATTAACGGTCCTTTCGTACTAGTAAATTTAAATCATTTTTGGATAGAAACCAACCTGGCTCACGCCGGTCTGAACTCAGATCATGTAAGATTTCAATGGTCGAACAGACCAATTAAATCAAGCTCCTTCACCTGATTATTAACCTTAATCCAACATCGAGGTCACAATCCATCCCGTCAATAAGAACTCTCAGAGATGATTGCGCTGTTATCCCTAAGGTAATTTTATCTAAAAATCAATAATAAAAGATCATAAATACATAAATCAATGAAAAAACAAATGAATAGTTTAATTATTATTCAAATCGCCCCAACTAAATTCAATTTAATTATCACAATAAATTCTAACCCAAACCATAATAACCTAACAAATTAAACTCTATAGGGTCTTATCGTCCAAAAAATTTATCTCAGCCTTTTTACTAAAAAGTAAAATTCTATATTTTAAAAAGAGACAGAATATTTCTCGTCAAACCTTTCATCCCAGCATACAATTAATATGCTAATGATTATGCTACCTTTGCACAGTCAAAATACTGCGGCTCTTTAAATTCTCAGTGTGCAGGCCCTACCTATAATAAAACTCTACAAGAGATGTTTTTGATAAACAAGCGGAAATATTATTGCCGAATTCCTTTTAATAAAATCTCAAATATTATTAAAAATACATAAATCATATACTAATTTAACCATTATCACCAAACAAATAAAATTTTAATTTCAATTCTAATAAAAAAATTAAATAAATTAAAAATAATTAATCCAAATAATAAAATAATACAAACTTATAACAATGGCTAATTCCAAGCCTACATAAAAATAAACTACTAATAAATTATAATTAATATCTAGAGCTTAACCCCTAAAAAATAACCGAAAATTAATAAAACAATATAAAATAAATAAGTTTAACAAATTCCTGCAAATTTAATTTAATCTTAGAAAACCAGATATCTTGCAAAACGTATAGAATATCACTTCCATATTAAAATTTTAAATATTTATGAAACAATAAAAATCATTATAATATAAATCATCACAATTCGGGAAAAACTTATAAAAACTTAATACTTAATCAACCCTGATACAAAAGGTAAAATAAAAAAAAAATTCTTAATTAACTTTAAAATAAATCACTTACATTAAAAATTTACTATAATAAAAATAAGTTGTTCTAAAATACTTAACCTAAAATAAATAAAATTATTTAAATAAAAATTAAAAAATACATTTTAAAAAAATTATATTATAAAATCAGAGCATTCTGAATTGCACAAAAAATTCTTCAACGTAAACGAAGACAATATTATATTATACTCTGATAAACCAGATTCACTTTCCAGTAAACCTACTATGTTACGACTTGTCTCAAAATATGAGAATGACGGGCGATATGTACACAAATTAGAACTAATTCAGAACTTATAATTATAAAAACTTACTTATAAATCCACCTTCAACTTTAAATTTAAAAAAAAATATCCATATATATAATTACATTGTAACCCATTTCATACTAAAATATAAGCTGCACCTTGACCTGAAATAAAATTTTATAAAAAAATTTGAGTATATTATCATTAAATACCCTTATAACGGAAGTATACAAACCTTAAGATTAGTAAAGCCAATCGTGTATCATCATTAACAGAACAGGTTCCCCTACAAAGATAAAATGCCGCCAAATTCTTTAGATTTCATATAATACACTAATACTACCCTGGCAATAATATTAATCTAAAATAATGGGGTATCTAATCCCAGTTTAAACCAAAGCTATTACAAAAAATAATTAAGAAAAGTAAAATCAATAATAATTATTCCACCATACATTAAAACTAATCCTTTCCCCCTCCCGTAAAACAATTGTTACCAAAAAAATTAACTATGCAAACAACGTATAACCGCGGTAGCTGGCACGACATTAACCCCTACTTATAAAATTACTGAATCTAAAATTACTTAATATTCAAATTTAAATACTACACCCCAATATTTAATACAAAATAAAACTGTATATAAAACATCATAATAAGCTAATTTAAAGCAAGAATAAAACTTTTTTTTATAAAAAAACTAAACTCAAACCTAATAAATCAAATTATTATATAGACACTAACACTAAAAATAGAATTTAATAAACAAAATACAATAAATCCCAAAAAAATAAAATTCAATAAACATCAGAAACATTATTAGAAAAAAAAAAAGCAAAATGACCCCCTTAATAAATGGTTCTATCATTAGCCCATGATAGTTAAAAATTTAAACTTATATTAAATATAATAAAAATTATTGTATGTATGTGGTACATTTATAAATTGCATGAATTAGAATAACTCTTTTTTTTTTAGGATTAAAAAAGAGTTATTCCTGTAATTATATTAATAAATAATTAAAATTTAGAATGAAATAATTATTAAGATATTTATTGTAATAAAATTTAGAATTAATTAATACACACATATTTATATATATATATATATAATAGATCTTAGAGTTAAGCAAATATATTTTTAATTGTAAATAAATAAATCAATTGTAATATATAATAAATACATATATTAATATATTAATTTTATTTAACTATAATTAGTTATATTAATACATTTTTAAGATTAAATTATATTAATTAAATATTTAATATAAAATAAATTCTATTTTATAATTATAATAAATACATATATTAATATATTTACTTTATTTTAATATAAATAATTATTATATTTGTACAAGAATTTTATAAAATATCTAGGCTATATATAATAAATACATATATATAAATACTAAATCTCCTACAATAATGCTATATGGCATATAGATGTAATGTATAAAATATATTTTTAATTGTAAATAAATAAACCAATTGTAATATATAATAAATACATATATTAATATATTAATTTTATTTAACTATAATTAGTTATATTAATACATTTTTAAGATTAAATTATATTAATTAAATATTTAATATAAAATAAATTCTATTTTATAATTATAATAAATACATATATTAATATATTTACTTTATTTTAATATAAATAATTATTATATTTGTACAAGAATTTTATAAAATATCTAGGCTATATATAATAAATACATATATATAAATACTAAATCTCCTACAATAATGCTATATGGCATATAGATGTAATGTATAAAATATATTTTTAATTGTAAATAAATAAACCAATTGTAATATATAATAAATACATATATTAATATATTAATTTTATTTAACTATAATTAGTTATATTAATACATTTTTAAGATTAAATTATATTAATTAAATATTTAATATAAAATAAATTCTATTTTATAATTATAATAAATACATATATTAATATATTTACTTTATTTTAATATAAATAATTATTATATTTGTACAAGAATTTTATAAAAATATTATGATCATGTATACTTACATTAATTCTAATTTAGATATAATCACTAATTAATTTCAATAATAAATCTCACAAGATTAAATACTAGAATTAAATCAATATAAACTAATACAAATTTAACACAAATCGTTAATTACTAAAAAATTTAACAATATATAAATCTTGTCGATTATAAAAAGTATAAATTATATTTTTTATATATAAATTAAAAAAAATAAATTTTAAAGTTCAACTAAATAAAATCCAAACCTTACAAAATAATTAAAATCTATTATATTAACTCAGATATAACAATACTTAAAATCAACCCTACAACAATTTAACTAACTAAATTTAACTTGGGGCTACAAGTTAAAAATCTATCCTATTTTTAACCTTTATCAATATTCACAATAAAATAAAATATACTCACATTCATTTAAATTTAAGCGCAATTAAAATTTAAATAATTTAAACCTACATTAAATTTAACTTGGGGCTACAAGTTAAAAATCTATCCTATTTTTAACCTTTATCAATATTCACAATAAAATCAAATATACTCACATTCATTTAAATTTAAGTGCAATTCAAATTTAAATAATTTAAACCTACATTAAATTTAACTTGGGGCTACAAGTTAAAAATCTATCCTATTTTTAACCTTTATCAATATTCATGACCAAGTTCTATACAAACCATATTCATGTTATAAACTTGCATATGTAAGCTAAAACTCAAACAATTTAGGCCTACATTAAGTTTAATTTGTAGCCCCAAGTTAAAACTTAATTTAACCCCTAACTTTAAATAAGTTTAAATTAATATTCAATTACAACTTGTATATGCAAGCTAAAACTTAATTTAGGCCTACATTAAGTTTAATTTGTAGCCCCAAGTTAAAACTTAATTTAACCCCTAACTTTAAATAAGTTTAAATTAATATTCAATTACAGCTTGCATATGTAAGCTAAAACTCAAAAAATTTAGGCCTACATTAAGTTTAATTTGTAGCCCATATGAACTTAACTATTAATCAATCATTATAGAATGAAGATAATACTTCCATTTTTATGTTATAAAAAAAAATGGAAGTAAAAGTCTTGGGGGGGGTGTGTTCGTGTTTCATGCCTACTTTGAATATAAATCTATTTAAACAATTAAAAATAAATTAACTTAAACTTTTCATCCTAATTACAATTAGAGGTATTTAAGTTAAAAATATGAACTTAACTATTAATCAATCATATAGAATGAAGATAATACTTCCATTTTTATGTTATAAAAAAAAATGGAAGTAAAAGTCTTTGGGGGGGTGTTCGTGTTTCATGCCTACTTTGAATATAAATCTATTTAAACAATTAAAAATAAATTAACTTAAACTTTTAATCCTAATTACAATTAGAGGTATTTAAGTTAAAAATATGAACTTAACTATTAATCAATCATATAGAATGAAGATAATACTTCCATTTTTATGTTATAAAAAAAAATGGAAGTAAAAGTCTTTGGGGGGGGTGTTCGTGTTTCATGCCTACTTTGAATATAAATCTATTTAAACAATTAAAAATAAATTAACTTAAACTTTTAATCCTAATTACAATTAGAGGTATTTAAGTTAAAAATAA